GTCGGACCTGATTCATCGCTCTTTGTTTTTCAAAATAAAGGGTTTCATTTTTAGACTTTTCTAATTGTTCCAAACTCATAGAAGTAGCATTAATCAAATTTGCTTTTTCTCGTTCTATCTCAGAGTATCCATTCATCCGATACTCATCTGCTTCTAGTTCGACTTTCTGTAATCGAAGCCGAGCTTTTTCGAGTTGTTCAAGGGTCCCTCTACGCAATTCTTCCGAATTTCGAATAGTACTTAAGATCCTCTGTTTTCGATTATCTAATAAATCTTTTAATGAAAGTAGATTATCTTGCTATTAAGTTTACAACTTTTATGATCTCTTCCCGAACCAAACATGAATCTTTCGATTCATTTGGCTCTCACGCTCCTTTTTTTCTTTTTTGCTATGTATTATGGTTATTTCCATATCTTTTTTTTATGTAATGAGCCTATCCTCTATCCTTTTTCTCTTTGTATTTCAATATACCGAAACGTATATAAGACTAGATAAATATTAAGAGGACTCTTCCGACTAGATAAAAATCTATCATGGTCAGCAAAGTTGTTTCTTTATTTGTGTTTGCTCTGTTAGTTAACAATTTCATTAAGAAAAACGAAGTAAATAAATGGAAAATGAAAATTGCTAGAATTATTTTTCTTTCCTTAAATCCAAAAAATTTCTCTTTTTTTTATACACAGGTCGTCGATTCGGCATTGGAAAAAGGGCAGGGTGCCCTTCTAGTAAATAGTTCAAATCATTTTATCGATATGAGTGTTCTATATCAGATAAATTCTACACTAGCTATTTCCCGTTTAAAGCATTTGGATACTAATAAAGCATTTCGATACTAATATAGTTGTAGAAAGAGTACCCCTTTTTGCCTGGACTTCAAGCAGTTTAGCTTTAACCGTGTTAATGGTCTCACATTATTGGTCTATAGAGAATCAAAGTAAATTTACCAATGAGTCGCGAAATGCTATGGTTCTTCCATATGATTTCTGAAGTTATTCAGAAGTAATTCGTGGAGATCGTGCACCTTTTCTTATTTATCCCAAAACAAAAATACTAAAAAATATTCTAAAGTGCAGCCGGATAGATCCAATCTATTCTTGAAATAGACAACTCGCACACACTCCCTTTCCAAAAAAAATCAATACGCCAACTACTACAGTTAGATTTATTAGATTTGTTGCTAAAATATCGGTATTAAGCCCGAAACTCCCAGCGAATGGCCAGTGAGCTAAAAAAACAAAAGAATGGGTTACATTTTTCATATACTCTCCTCTTATAGATAGGACGAACAAAGAAGAAAGTTTTTCGATCACTTACTTCGCTCGCCCTTTTTTTATCGGTTTTTTTAATGCAATTTTTTTTATGCAAATAGATTCAATCTAATAATTTCTTTTAGATTAAGTCTTAGGTCTCGTTTGACCTGTGAAAGATCTCCTTTGTGAAAATGTTCCCAAAATTCCTAAAATAAAAGGAAAAAGACTTTCCACTATCCTAAACTAAGGACGGGAAGGAAGAGGGCGAGCATATCTTCTACCTAAATTGATCATGCTCAAATCAACCCTTCCCGGGGTATTGTCTGTCCCGATAAATAAAAAATTCCTGGAATAATATATAAAAGTATTGATATACTTGGAATTACAGAAGCAAATACCAATTTACTAAAAAAAGAAAAAAGTATCTAATCTAAAGGACTTATTTTCTTTTTTAGGATTAAACAAAAGGGTTCGCAAATAAAAGCGCTAGTGCCACAACCAGTCCATAAATTGTTAAAGCTTCCATAAAAGCTAGACTAAGCAATAAAGTACCTCGTATTTTCCCTTCTGCTTCTGGCTGTCTCGCAATACCCTCTACAGCTTGTCCTGCAGCAGTACCTTGACCAACTCCAGGCCCAATAGAAGCAAGCCCTACAGCCAATCCAGCAGCAATAACGGAAGCAGCAGCAATTAGTGGATTCATGGTGAGTTCCTCGTGTCAAAAAAAAAAAAAAATGGTTAAGGATACAATCAACCAAGAAATTATTACTTTTAACTTCTAAGCTCTATTGGGTAGAAGTAACTAAAAGTGCAAATTGAAATGATAATCTAAATCGTCCGAACTACTTCGAGATCTCGTTTTTAATTTCTAATCATTAGAGGTTTGTGTAAATCCATATGCTTTTCATTATTCTATTTCTCTTTCTTTCCAACCAACCACCCTTTCATTTCATTTTTTTTTACTCTTCGATATCCTTGAGTTCCCATTTTTTCCCTTCCTCTAATCCATAATAAAAGACGAAATAGAGGAAGAACCCCTATTGAAATCGAACTAATCCAAATCCAATAGGAATCAAATCAAGATATACAATTGATAACAATATGCTGCATAGAACTGGATATGGAATCCAATTCCGGAATTCCAATTCCGGAATTCTATATATCGGAATTCTATATATCGAATTAGATAATGAATCTAATCTAACTTAGAAATAAATAAAATCCTATATACATTTGTTTCTTCTATTTTGTTTGCATATTTTCTTATTTTCTATTGAATCCTATTCCAAAATCATTCCTTAGAAAGCCGCACAAAAGATGACGGTCTTATAGACATTAAGGATATAGATCTAACCGGATTTCGCCCCCCTGAATGCATATATAATTTAACAATTCCGTAATATAGTCCATTCTCTCTCCTACAACTCTAGGTTATATATTCATACGCATTTTGAACTAGTTAGTTTTCTAACCAGGAGGATTATCTGCAACCATGCATGAATTGGGCTAAGCTAAAAAAAAAAGACTATTTCGAAAATGAGTCAATTCAATGATGACCTTCCATGGATTCACCTATATAGGCTGCGGCTAACGTTGCAAAAATAAGAGCTTGAATACCGCTTGTAAATAATCCAAGAAACATGACCGGTATAGGGACTACTAAGGGGACTAAAGAAACAAGAACAACAACGACTAATTCATCCGCCAATATATTTCCGAAAAGTCGAAAACTAAGCGATAATGGTTTTGTGAAATCTTCTAGGATGTTAATTGGTAAAAGGATTGGGGTTGGTTTAATATATTTCTCGAAATAACTCAATCCTTTTTTGCTAAGACCCGCATAAAAATATGCCGCTGATGTGAGTAAAGCTAAAGCAACAGTAGTATTTATATCATTCGTGGGCGCAGCTAATTCCCCATGGGGTAACTCTATAATTTTCCAAGGTAAAAGAGCACCCGACCAATTCGAAACAAAAATAAAAAGGAACATAGTTCCAATAAAAGGAACCCAGGGACCATATTCTTCTCCAATCTGAGTTTTGCTCAAATCTCGAATAAACTCAAGGACATATTCGAAGAAATTCTGACCGTCGGTTGGGATGGTTTGTGGATTCCGAACAGCTATGATAACTGAACCCAGCAAGATAGTAATTACGACCCAAGAAGTGATGAGTACTTGGGCATGAATTTGGAAACCTCCTATTTGCCAATAGAAGTGTTGGCCTACTTCTACGCCTGATATATCATACAACCCCTTGAGTGTTTTAATGGAACATGGTGTAATATTCATATTGTCCTCTGATAAAAATTGAACTTCAAAAAAGGAATTCTTTTGATTCAACCATCTCTTTCTCAACTCAGCAACTTGAAGTATTAATCTTATATTTAGGATACCAAGAAATCACATCAAATGATAATATATATCAATACCCTCTAATATATATCAATATTCCCCTTCTTTTATCTATGCAAAACAAAAAAAAATAGTAACTGATCCCATAAATCTACGTAGTTGCTTAAGAATTCACTATTCTTCTTAATCTTAATCAATGATTTCTTATATAGAGAGAACGGCCCTCACAAATTGCAAATACTAATTTGTTAAGAATCAATCGAATTGAAGTCATAGTGTCATCGTTGGCAGGAATCGATATATTCGCGAGATCTGGGTCACAATTTGTATCGACTAAAGAAATAGTAGGAATCCCCAAAATGGCGCATTCCCGAAGAGCTATATACTCTTTTTGCTGATCAAGGACGATCACAATGTCAGGCAACCTCGTCATATATTTAATCCCGCCAAGATATCTTTGCAAGGTAGATAATTTTCTCTTTAAGATTGCCACATCTCTTTTTGGGAGATGGTGGAATTTTCCCATCTTTTCTTCCGCTCTTAAGTCTCTAAATTGAGAAAGTCTAGTTTTGGTAATCGACCAATTCGTTAACATACCACTGAACCACTTTTTATTAACATAATGACAACGAGACCTTATTGCAGCTGATGCTACTAAATCTGCTGCTCTTTTTTTGGTACCAACAATTAAGAAGCTTTTTCCCTGACTTGCTGCATCAAAAACTAAATCGCAAGCTTCTGATAAAAAACGAGCCGTTCTAGCGAGATTTGTAATATGAGTACCTTTACGCTTTGCCGAGATGTAAGGGGCCATTTTAGGATTCCATTTCTTAATACCATGACCAAAATGAACTCCCGCTTCTATCATCTCTTTCAAATTGATGTTCCAATATCTTCTTGTCATTTTTTCCACACTTCCTTTTTTTTTTCTTTTTTTCGTCTTACCATTATGGAATTGATTTCTTTTGAAGATTAAGAAAGAGCCGAAATATCTTGAAATAAATAATAATTGTTCCGATGGAACCTTCTACTCAGAATTGGCCATTGATACATGATATAAAGACAGCCTTAATAAATTAACTGACTTCTTTTATTTAGTAAAATATAAAAATACAAAATCTAAAATCAGACCTGTTAGCATTCTAAGGTCAAAAGTCTAGTTTCAATTAAAGTAAAAAAATCTGCTTTATATGCTTTATATATCCTTAAATCGTATAAATGGGAGTAAATGGGGGTTCTGATGTCTCATAGAAATTGTTTGTTACGTCAGAATCAGAATCAGAAGAAACTAGTTCTGTATGGAGAGACAAAATATCTCTCATTTCCGACGTGAATAGATTTTTTTTTTGAATTTCCAAATAAAGGTTCTTGTCTTGTGGGAAACGATGCACAAATTTTTGGAATCCGGTACCAACAGGGATAATTCCCCCCAGAACTACGTTTTCTTTCAGGCCTTTCAACCAATCAATACGACCTCGTAGGGCAGCTTTTGCTAAAACTCGAGCAGTTTCTTGAAAACTTGCTTCAGATATGAAACTTTGGGTATTCAGGGAAGCCCTTGTTATTCCCAATAAGATTGCCCGATAATAGATCGATTCATCCAAAGCTCGCCCTGCTCGTTCCGCTCGCAATAGTCCTATTAATTCCCCAGGTAAAAAAACATTAGACATTCCATCTTCGGAAACCCGTACTTTTGATGTTACTTGGCGTATAATAATCTCTATATGTCTATTATGGATCTGTACCCCTTGGGATCGATAAACCTTTTGGATCTTATTAACCAAAGAGATACGACTTTGGGCGATGGTTAGCTCAGCTCCAATCAAGAATCCCCAGGGAACCCCAAGAATTCTTGGTATACGCTCATTCCAATCCTCAATTCTCCTTTCGAGATTCGGCGATAGTGAATCAATTGAACGCGCTTCGAATATTTGTTCTACTTTTGGAAGACCTTGCGTTATATCACTAGATCTCGATTTTTCATATATAAAGGTAACTAACCTATCTCCTTTGTAAAGGATTTTTCCATAATGACCATGAACAGTTGCTCCTATAGTGGCCAAATAAGGCTTAGCTGCTCTTATAACAAAGGAGTCCATATTAACAATGAAAATTTGACCAGATTTTTTTATGTGCGATTTAAATAGACATACATTTTCGCAAATAAATTGTCCAAGGTGAATTATTGCCAATGTCTCCTCCCATGAGTCATGATGGAGAAAGTGCCAATTCAAATGGAATGGATCCAACATGATGTTACTGTTGAAATTCGACATCCTTTTATTTTCATCTATTAAAGAGTATTTAAGCCCTTGAAGTACTTGGAAGGTTTGTTTCAAATTGTTAAGGAACAAGTATTTTTTTAACAAGATCTGATTATGTGTTAATAAATAGTAAGATGAAGAAAAATTCGATATACTAGGTACAATAGCGCCTAAGAGCCCAAAAATATCTCGAATAAGAATTCTAGGATTCGATTCTTTTACCGCACTGGGATATTTCGAATTCTTCAATAAACCAATTTGAGAACAGTTGGATGCCGACAAAATCATCAAAGATGGGTATTCTTTATTTCGATTCAACAAGGTGCCAATAGCTTCTTGATGTTGGCTAAGTGATTGAATCTTCGCCTTGGAATAAAAGGAATTGGTATTGTTGCGATCTAACCTATTATTGGGAATCGGTCCTGCACTTGTCCTATCATACCTTCTTCTTGTATATGAAATAGTGGACTTGACTAACTCAATTCTTAGGAAATCGCGAATCAGATCATTTGTTCTTAACTCAACAAGGGAAGCACGAGCCCCCTCTTTTTCTTCTTGTTCCCAATTCACTACCAAGCAAGTTCGAACGAATTGACTATTTGTGTGATAAATTCTTTGAGTTAACTTGCTATTTTCATGAGAAATAAAATTGACAAGTCGAAGTTGGAGATTATCCTCTTCTTGCAGGAGATCTTGCGGGAAAAGTCTTGCTAGATTTCTTCCTTCGTCCATTTCATATGCGACTACAGGTCGAACTGAAACAAAATACTTTTCCTTGCTTTTAAGAATTTTTTTCCGTTGAACATAAACCCAATTTTTTCTTTTTTTTGAGTCCTTAGAATCTTTTTTTTCTCTTTCTGGTGGTATCAAACTGGCGCCTAATATCTTATCCGCCTCTTCAGGAAAATGAATATCTCCGGAAAAGATTTTTAGTTCCGTATGGCTTTTTTTTCTCTTAACTCGGACCAATCCACCTAGTCGACTTCTTGTATTTTTTGTGAGTTGTGTATCCACTCCAATAATACTATTGTCAAGTACCTTTAGGGATGAGGATCTCGGCAAGATATGCAGTTCTTGAAGAATGAAAAAAAACCGATCTACTTCTTTTTGGTATTTTAGACTAAATTCTTTTGTTCCTCGATGCTCAATAAAACCCTCTTTTTTTAAGATAGAATCTTCCTCTGGGCTCCCATATTCGTCCTCTGAGTCTTCCTCTGATTCTTCTTCTAAAGCCCCATATTCGTTCTCTGAGCCATCTTCACGGCTCCCCCCATATTCTTCTTCCTCTAGAGTTCCATATTCGTTCTCTCGAGTTTTATATTCGTTCTCGGGGTTCCCATATTCTTCTTCTGAGTCTTTCTCTAGAGTCCTATATTCGGCCTCTAGGATCCCGTATTCATCTTCTAGGGTTTCATATTCGTCTTCTAGAGTCCTATATTCGTCTTCTAGGGTTTCATATTCGTCTTCTAGAGTCCTATATTCGTTCTCTGGGCTCTCATATTCGTCCTCTGAGTCTTCCTCTAGAGTCCTATACTCTTCCTCTCGGGTCCGATATTCTTCCTCTAGGGTCCTATATTCTTCCTCTAGGGTCCTATATCGAAATTTAACAATTCCTGAACCCCTTTTATCTTTTCTGTATCCTGGATCGTCAAAAAAAGCAAAAATAGTATTTCTACGTAAAACACCCATAAAGGGTATTTCAATCGAAATCCCCAAACAGGATATTAGCTCTTTTTCTTGTTCTTGATGATATTGTAATGGAATGACGAACCTATTTCTTCGCTTTTTCGCCAACAAATCCGAATTATCTTGAAGAATAGAAGGATAGACAAAATTCCAATGATTGTTGGACACGATTCGATCTGGCGTTAAATAATCAAGAATTTCCTTATCTTTTTTACCAAAAGTATCCAACAGTCTATGGCTTACTTGATCATTAGCCATTGAGAGGTCAAAGATATATCTTCCGTCAAGAGAGAAAGAATAAGTATTCATTTGATCTTGATCCTTGTGCAGCGAAAAGGATGCTATACTGGATCTGCACATACTTACTGACAATATCCATAAATGGCTTGTTTTTGGTAATCGACGAAGATTACCATATTGATATTCGGGCGCATGGTAAACATCAGTACTCCAGTGCATTTCCCCGTCTGATTCGGAATAAATATGCTTTTGTACCTTTTCTTTAAAATGTAAAGTGGATGTTCCGGCACGAATCTCCGCAATTACTTGTTCGGATTCTACATATTGATCATTTTGCACTAGAATCAGGCTTTTTAAGGGAATATTCACACTATGTAGAATATCTTGACTCTGAATAGTTACACGCAAGTCTATATAGCATAGAAAAGCAGGCTGCCCATGACGGGTACGTGTGGGGTGAACCAAGTCCTCATTGAATTGGATTTTTCCATTCGAGGGGGATCGTACAAGGTCGGCAGTACCCCCTGTGAATACTCCACCAGTATGAAAAGTTCTTAATGTTAGTTGAGTCCCTGGCTCCCCAATTGATTGACCTGCAATAATACCTACAGCTTCTCCCAATTCGACCAGATCGCCATGAGTGGGACTCCGCCCATAACATAATTGACAGATCCAAGATGTGCTCCGGCAAGTAAAAGGGGTTCTAATATATATTGGTTGTGCCCGAAACGGTTGTGCTCGAAAGGCAGTTATGAATCGATTGACTAATCCAATTCCAATATCTTGATTTCGAGCAGCAATGCATCGTGAACCAATATATATATCGTCTGCTAATACACGACCAATTAGTGTTTGGACAAAAAGTTTTTCTGTCATCCCATTTTGAGGACTCACAGAAATACCTCGGATAGTACCACAATCTCTTCTACGCACAATAATATGTTGAACTACTTCAACAAGTCTGCGTGTAAGATATCCAGCATCCGCTGTTCGTACAGCAGTATCTACAACCCCTTTGCGGGCTCCGTAGCAGGAAATTATATATTCTGTCAAAGAAAGTCCCTCGCGTAAATTGCTTTGAATAGGTAAATCAATCATTTGTCCTTGAGGATCCGCCATTAACCCTCTCATCCCTACTAATTGGTGTACCTGGGATGCATTTCCTCTGGCTCCTGAAAAAGACATTAGATAGACTGGATTAGAAGGATCCGTTATCCGAAAATTCGAATTCATTTCTTGTTTCAAATATTCACTTGTAGCATACCATATTTCAACGGATTGGCGTAATTTTTCTACTGCGTGTACAGCCCCATAATAATAGTGTTTCTCCAAAAGAAAACTCTGTTGTTCCGCATCTTGGACTAACCATCCTTTAGAGGGTATTGTTAAAAGATCCTCGATTCCTAAAGAAATCGATGTAGTAGTGGCTTGATGGAAGCCCAGAGCTTTTATTTGATCCAGTATATGGGATGTATATCCCATTCCGAAATGATCTATTAATCTGCTAATAAGTCGTTTCATAGCAGTTCCGTCTATCTCTTTATTATGAAAGACCAGGTTGGCCCGTTCCGCCATACATAAGTACCCCCTTTTTTGACTGAGTAGGATTCGACAATTGCTGAGTAGGATTCGACAATAGGCCTGAGTCAGTGATTCGAAAACTTAATTTACCCCCTTTCCTCAATCTCAATCTGAATTTGCGTGGCAAAAAGGATGGTACTAGCGAAATCGGAATGCCCCCCGAAAGGGGCATCGCCGAATCTAACTTCCTTGTTTAGATTTAGATAGTGTATGAATAGGCCCGACTAAATCCTTGTATGGCTTCCTCTATTTCTCTATAAAAAGAAATATGACCAAGAGTGGTTCGAATGTATATAGAACGGGTTTCTTTTTTTCTATTTCCGACTATTAGATAGTGGGCATAAATCTCATGATAAGTCCCAAAAGATTCATATTGAACTTCAATCGGAACTTCTCTTGATCCAATGACACGTTGATCTAGTTTCCATCGGAGCCACAAGGGACTGTTTAAACCGATTCGTTTCTGTCTATAAGCTCCCAGTGCATCATAGGAACTAGAAAAATGGGGTTCTTTATCTTTCGTATAATAATTATTATTGTAGTTTACTTTTTTATTTGGATAGTTTCCGCAACTATTATATCTATTTGCACAAATACCTCGACGATTTCCAATCGTTAATACATAAAGTCCGATAAGCATGTCTTGGGTTGGCACGCAAATAGGATCTCCAATAGCGGGAGACAGGAGATTCATATGAGAAAACATAAGTAAACGGGCTTCTGCTTGAGCTTCCAAGGATAAAGGTAGATGAACAGCCATTTGATCCCCATCAAAGTCCGCATTGAAACCCTTACACACTAATGGATGTAAACAAATAGTACGCCCCTCCACTAAAGTGGGTTGGAAGGCCTGTATGCCTAATCTATGCAGGGTAGGTGCTCTGTTCAACAGTACAGGATGCCCCCGCATAACTTCTTGAAGTATTTCCCATACAATGGGTTCCTTTTCCCAAATTTTCCTTTTAGCAATCCTGACATTAGAAGTAGCACGTTTCGTGATTAAATCGCGAATTACAAATAGCTGAAAAAGCTTTATTGCTATCTCTAAAGGTAATCCACATTGATGTAATGAAAGCGAAGGACCCACAACAATGACAGAACGCCCCGAGTAATCGACCCGTTTCCCAAGCAGAGTCTCGCGAAACCTCCCCTCTTTACCCTCAATTACATCTGAAAGTGACTTGTATACTTTATTGTGACCATCCCTCGTCGGTTGCCCGCGAGACCCACTATCAAGAAGTGTATCCACGGCTTCTTGTACCAATTTTTCCTGGCACATTACTAAATCTGCTGGCGCTAATTCACTTCTTTTTAATAGATAGGCAAGGTTGTTGTTCCGACGGATAACTCTCTTATAAAGTTCATTAATATCCGAAGTCACTACTTTATCCCCAGACCTATAAACAATGGGTCTCAATTCGGGAGGAAGAACCGGTAATAAGCACAAAACCATCCATTCTGGTTCTACATTTGTTTGAATAAAATGTTTCGCCAATTGCATTCGTCTAATTAAAAAAACTTTTCTTATTCGTCTTTTTCTATCTTCCCATTCATCTCCACTATACCCCTCGTCTTCTAATTCCTTCCATTCAACCAAGGAATTCTCTATAATAATTCGCAAATCCAAATCCGCTAATTGTTCTCTAATAGCACCTGCTCCTGTCGCAATTTCCCTATTTCGAAATGTTGCAAAGCCTGGGGTAGAAAAAAAGGGAGAAATGCTGTGGTTACAGGATGAAATTTCATCTTCGAATAAACCTCGTAATCGTAAGAAAGTCGGTTTTTTAGCGCTGGGCCTAGCAAAAGAGAAATCGCCGTATACTAGGCCTTCCAATTTCTTAAGGGGTTTATCTAAAAGATTCGCGATATAACTAGGAAGGCCTTTCAAATACCACACATGAGTCACTGGACATGCCAGTTTGATGTATCCCATTTGATATCTTCGTATCCGAGAATCAACAAATTCTACCCCGCATTTTTGACAAAATCTTTCGTCTTCATTTTCAGCTACGCTCGCTCGAGAATTTCCACAAGCACAAATTCCACTTTTTATGGGTCCAAAGATTCTTTCGCAAAACAATCCATCTTTTTCTGGTTTATCGGTTTTATAATGAAAAGTGGAGGGCCTTGTGACTTCGCCAACGACTTCTCCATTAGGTAGGATTTTGTTAGCCCAAGCCTTTATTTGTTGAGGGGAAACGAGTCCAATTTGAAGTTGTTTATGTTTATATTGGTCAATCATAAAATAGAAATAAGAAAAGAATTTATATTTATTCTGATCAAACATCCTCCCTATTAACCTGAAAGTTCTTCTCAGATACAAGGAAATGGTTCAGTTCTAGAGCCAAAGATCGTAGTTCTCGAACGAGCACTCGAAAAGATTCTGGAGGATCCTCGTGATTAGGCACTCTTTTTCCCCAGATCGTAGCATTAAGTATTTCTTGGCGAGCTATAAGATGATCAGATTTATAAGTAAGTATCTCTTGTAAAATATGAGCAACACCAAATCCTTCTAAAGCCCAAACTTCCATTTCTCCTACTCGTTGTCCCCCTTGTTTGGCTCTTCCTCTAACGGGTTGTTGGGTAACAAGTGAGTAGGGCCCAGTAGAACGTCCATGGATTTTCTCATCAACTTGATGAATTAATTTTAAAATATAGGACTTCCCTATTAGAACAGGTTGTTCGAAGGGATCTCCTGTTCTTCCATCAAATATTCTGCTTTTTCCCGGGTACTCGGGTTCAAATACCCATGGATTTTGTGTTTGTTTACTGGCTTCATATAATTCCGAAAACACAAGTTTTCTTGAAGCCTCTTGCTCATATCTCTCATCAAAGGGTGCTATTCTATAATGTTTCTTTAGCAGATCCCCTGCTAATCCGAGCGAGCTTTCAAATATTTGTCCCACATTCATTCGTGAGGGTACTCCTAGGGGATTGAAGACCATATCAACAGGTGTTCCATCTTGCAAATAGGGCATATCTTGCCTAGGCAAAATTTTGGAAATGATCCCCTTATTCCCGTGTCTTCCTGCTACTTTATCCCCAACTTTGATTTCACGTTTCTGTAAAATATATACACGAACCATTATGTCGAGGGGGTCCCTCTGGATCCATTTCACATCGATAACGCGCCCTCTTCCACCTATAGGTAGTTTGAGAGAAGTTTCTTTTGAAGTGGATACCTCAAGACCAAAAATGGCCCGTAATAATCCAGCTTCCGCGATATACGAGGATTCGCTCGCTATCTGAGGCGTTAATTTACCTACTAAAATATCGCCTGTTTCTACCCAGGATCCCAACCTCACAACTCCATTTCTGTCCAAATTGCGGAGTAAATGTTCTTCTAGATGTGGTATTTCTTTAGTGATTTTTTCAGCGGAGCCTTGGCTTGTCGTATCCGTCTGAATTTCATATTTTCGGATGTGAAAAGAAGTATAAATATCCTCATATACCAAACGTTCGCTAATTAGTACTGCGTCTTCAAAATTGTAACCCTCCCACGGCATATAAGCTACTAAAACGTTTTTTCCTAAAGCAAGTTCCCCACCAACTGTAGCTGCTCCCTCCGCTAAAATTTGCCCTTTTTTAATGGATTTACCCCTCGGAACCCGAGGTTTTTGGTGCATACAAGTATTTTTGTTAGAGCGCCGATGGGTAACTAAAGGAATACTTATAGTCTTCCCACTACTTGATAAAAGGATCTTGTGACTATCACTAGAAATGATCTTTCCCTCGCGTTCGGCTATAATGGAAACCCTCGAATCTAGAGCTGTTTGGCGTTCCAATCCAGTTCCAACAATGCACTTCTCGGACCGAGAAAGTGGAACTGCTTGGCGCTGCATATTAGAACTCATTAAAGCCCGATTCGCATCATTATGCTCAATAAAAGGAATGAGAGAACCTCCAATAGAAAAATATTGGAAAGGAAAAATACTTCTAACATGAATCTGTTCCCATGCAATAGTCAGGAATTCTTGACGGTATCTAGCAGGAACAACTTGTTCTTCCTGAATACCCTGATTCAAGGACAAAGAATTTCCTGCTGCTATCATATAATATTCATCTCTATTTGGTGATAAATAAACCACCTGTCTCTCTTTTTTTTCTTTTGCTTTCTCAGATATTTCATAAAACGGACTCTCTATAGATCCCCACCAGTGATCAATTCTCGCATGAATAGCTAAGGATCCAGTAAGTCCAACATTGATGCCTTCGGACGTGTCAATTGGACAAATACGCCCATAGTGACTCGGATGAATATCTCGGCTCCGAAAACTTGCAGTTCTCCCCGTCAATCCTCCAGGACCCAAACAACTAACTTTTCGCCCATGAACCGTTTGTGTCAATGGATTGGTTTGGTCAAAAACTTGAGATAAGGGGTATGTGCCAAAAAAGGTCTCATAAGTAGTTATTAATAAAATCGAAGTTGAAGTTGGAGTTACCAAAGTTTGTGGAGTCGGTTTCGATTGACGTATGAATACTCTACGGATAGTTTTTTGAACCGCATGTTGTAAACGGCCAAGAGCCAGTCCGAATTGATCTTGTAACAGATCCGCAACCGAACGAATACGTTTATTTTTCAAGTGATTCATATCGTCATCGTCAAGTATACCCGTTCCAAATTTCATTCCAATCAAATGATCCGTAGCGGCCAATACATCTCGTGGTAACAAGAATGTATTGTTCTGAGGTATATTAAGATTCAGTCTCCGATTCATATTTCGTCGACCAACTCTTCCTAATTCACATTTTTGTTGAAAAAATTTCTTTTGTAATTCCTCACATAAGGACTCCGAAAATACCAGGTCCCCACCTACACAAGCAAATTGTTGATAAAACTCCAAAATAGCTTTTTCTTTTGACTCAATCCTCTTTTTCTCCTTAGCATTCGGGAAAGACAAGAAAATTTCGGGGTAGGAAACATTATCTAAAATTTCTCTTAGATTCGAACCCATAGCTGATGATAGAACTAAAATAGATATCTTTTGTTTTCTACTCACGCGAGCCCATATCCTTTCTTTTTTATCAATTGCTAATTCCGATCTTCCTCCCCAATCTGATATTATAGTCCCGGTGTATATAGAAATTCCCTTATGGTCTAATTCGGAGCGGTAGTAAATACCAGGACTTAGCAATATTTGATTGATCACAATTCGGTATATTCCATTTATTATAAAGGTTCCTAAGGAATTCATTATAGGAATGTTTCCAATAGAAATGGTTTGCTTTTGCACATCGAAACCAAAAATTAATCTCGCAGATACATATAATTCAGAAGAATAAGTGAGTGATTCATACACAGCATCCCTTTCTTTTATCGAGGGTTCTAGCAATTGATATCCTTTCGCAAATAATTGAAATGCAATTTCGTGATCTGGATCTTTAATTGTTGGAAACTTCTCAAGTTCTTCTGCCAAGCCTTGATTAATGAACCTATAAAATCCCTCGAATTGGATCTGACTAAATCCGGGTATTGTGGACATTCCCTCATTTCCATTCCGGAGCATCTTAATTTTAAGTTTCCTATTTATCGAAGAAAAATTCCATTATCAGCTCACTCTTTATCAATCCCTACGGATCAATCTAGCAATCATGGAATCTATATTCTGTTTACTGAATCACATGAAATTCTAGGGAACTCCACATACGTATTTCATATATGTATTTCATACATATGAATAAAGATAATTTTGACGAAAGTTCGACTTTGGCAGGGGTAGAAATGGAATTAAAATGAATTGAGAAAAAAGTCCTAGAAAAAAATTCTGCCACTTAAACTTTATGATATTATAATCAGATTGGATAGCAAAGATTTCTCGTTTTATCTCCTTTCTATGAAAGAAATAAAGCCATAATAATTTATAAGCACTAGAAAGTTTTACTTTAGTTCGATTTAGAATTTAGAATAGTATGCTTAGTTTTATTTTCAAAAAGAATTTGAAGGTTATTTTTTGTTTCGTAGTAATAGAATTGCTAAAAAATAAAGGATTTCGTTGTAGAATCCTAAAATAAAGTACTTACTTTCTATTCACATATCCTTTCTTTTATCGTAATTTCACTTGTGTGGGCCAATAAAAGAAGACCAGGCCATAATCTATATCAGAGCAAATTTCCTCTTTTTATTCACGATATTTAATGCAATGAAAAATTAAAGCATGATTCCCCGTAGGGATATGTACATAAGGGGGATCCGTAGATAATAATGCTGTTCGGACCTGGAGTTCCCCTATATACAGATTAGGGAAACTTTTATTCTATTTTATTATCCCATTAAAGGAGAGAATACCGATTTAAGAGTCGTTTACTACTGCAATTAAAAAAAAAAATTCTAGTTAATGGTTCCAATTTGTTCTGAATTTTGCAGTCTGTGACTGGAAATCCACTTTTGCTCCTTTGCCATTTCAATAGAATAGAAAGAAAAAAAAAGGGGGTTTTAGTAAGAAAATATGGATGAATACTTGTTCTTTTCTTGATTTTAGATCGGATTTTTTGGCGGCATGGCCAAGTGGTAAGGCAGGGGACTGCAAATCCTTTATCCCCAGTTCAAATCTGGGTGCCGCCTGATCAATAAAATACTTAGGATTATAGTACTAATCAAACTCCAAAATTTCGTACCCCCATAAGTTGGGGCAAGAGAGTAACTAGGTCTGGCCATACTGGATTTTGAGAATCCATACCATAGTTCTATCCTCAAATGAGGCTTTGTTTTGGCGGCAGTGGCCCAAAGGGGGAGCTACCAACAGAGATGAGGTAGCGTTTCCTTATTCTTTTATTAATTTGAATTGATTCGGGAATTTAAAACTTCCAAAGGGCCCTAAGTCCTTTTTCAATCTAAGATTGAAGAAGGGACTTTGCCAAGAAATATCAATATACTTCGTACATCTTATGCTACCTACATACACTAAAGTAAAGGCTACTGATTCTGTCGAGAATCAGATTGAATAGGATGATCGAAAATTAATTTCGGAGTTGTGGAGTGGATAAGGTCTCCTCACTCTTTCATAGAAAGAGAGAAAGTGGGGCAGTAGGGTTTAGGTCAAAAATAAACATGGGTAAAGTAGGTATCCAATAAATATTTATCTATCCTAATTTTATGGTATGGTATATTCTGACGTCCTTTGCTTATAAAAAAGGTAACAAAAGGAAGAAAAAATCTCTCTATTCCCGCGTCTTCTATTCAGGACATTCTCACACTCTTTCTTTTTTAAGGAAAAGGTATATGTATCATATTTCTACTTAATACTCTCCAATTCTACCAGAAATCATATAAGAATTTGATAGGAGTAAATTCCTTTAGCTGATTCATCCATAGTCTTAGAGCAGAATTTTGACTCTGTACCCTTAATTCCACTATGATTATTGATCAATAGTAGAATAATTCCTTCATAGAAATAGGAGACATAATTTACATGGATATAGTAAGTCTCGCTTGGGCTGCTTTAATGGTAGTCTTTACATTTTCTCTTTCGCTAGTAGTATGGGGGAGAAGTGGACTCTAGGGATACTACTAATTGATTGAGTAGTTGAATTGTAGTATCAACTCTTTTCTTTAATTGATCATTTTATTTTGTATTAATCATTTTGCCAAACTTTATTTTTTCTCTTTTTCTTTAGTTTTGTTTCACTCTTGTAAAAAACTCTTTTAAGAAAGAGTCGTTCTATTCTACTATGTTTCATTCTACTATAATAGAAATAGAAAGAAATAGAATAGAAAGAGCGATTATAGTAATTAAGAATAGAAATAGAAGTGACGAGTAAAAATAAAGTTCTTTACATAAGAAAATTAGACTTTCTTACACGAAGCTATTCACAGCATATCGCACATTTTCCATTTATACTCTTTTCTTATTCTTAGAAATTTTTTTTGTTCTTTTTTTTTTTGAAGGATCTCACGTGAAGCATCTCGCGTCATTTTTAAGTATGAAAGATTCGCAGGTTTTTTCCTTTTATTTACTTTTTTCTTTTATTATAGTCTATTCTCGTTTTATTTTTCTCCCTCTCCATGGATTCTTTCAATGAAGAATTGTCTTCGATTTTTTTGATTTTGACTTGCTTGAAATTAAGTGGATGCAGTGAAAAAAGAAGTTGAATTAGATTACTATTTCAATCTACTAATCTATTCTATGTAGATTCAAGATAATATAATAGAAAGAATCTAAAGTGTCGTAGAAAAAACTATATGTAGTTCTTTCTACCACACTTTAGGATTCCAACCAGATCCTTTCATTTAAGACTTGGATTTTTATTTTCTTTAATCCCTTTTTCATTTCTTCAATGATTAATTGGAATTCCAATTAATCATTTTGGCTGGCTGTTTTTACATAAATAATAAGTAAAAAGGCAGTAGGAACTAGAATGAACAATGCAGTAGCAATAAATGCGAGAATATTTACTTCCATAACCTCTTTATTTTATTTTTTTCACAATAACTCGGGATGTAATCCCATGGAGAGGAAAAGGGGGTATCCCTGTGGAGGACTTGCATTCTGATAATACTGAATCAATTCAATATTATGAATATAGGATCTATCAAATCAATTCATGGTTGATAGTGGAATAATATAACATAGGAAGATCCCTTATCCATACTAAGACCAAAATAGGTTTTTTGATTGGATTCGGAACCCCTCCATTTTTCATCCTTTTTGACTTTTGCTTTTCTATATATATATGTATAGCCAAGAATCTTTCTTATACAATTTCCCTTCCTTTTTCTTATAGTTATACATACAATTATGTTTCTTATAGTTATACATACAATTATGTATGTATCTATTATATAACCGACTTTCTATGGGTCACATAGACATCCAAATAAGCAGTAGAAGTAGAAATGAGATGGAGAAAAGAGGATCTTAAATAAAAAAGATCCAATATTTTAATTTAGGAAAAAGAGCGTTTGCTTGGTTTTGATTTTATTAGGTTACTGTCAATATCTGCTTTTGGTGTCTAAAGATGAGAGCAGATTCATAAAAAAAGGAGTCGACAAATGGACTGAGAATGAGGTAGATTCTTTCCAAGAATTTATTGAACATACACAAACAAAGTTGGAACTACAAAATGGAAGTGGTGTGGTTTAACCCCTAAAAAGGAACTAATTATATTAAATTCATTCTCTAACAATAAACGAATACAATTTGTGTATTGATTGGATTCCGGTAAAATACCGTAACTCTATTCCTTAAGATAAGAGTCAAATAGGAAGTTAAGATGCGGATGGTATCATCATACCATAAAAATAGAGTAATATCCTAAATTATACTAATCCACGTATGATATGTATGTCTTTCCTTATCAACCGGAAGTAGTTAAAAAAAAAGATTCCTATACAGCTCTCTTTTTATTGAGAGCTGCGAAATAAAAAAAGTAAAGTAAGGGTTCTCCATAGATATTTGATCTTGCCTTCTGTCCCCCCCTTTTTCCGGGAAATTCTTGATGAAAAAAAAAGGGGAAAGATGAATTTTTCCATTCATGGAACCCTAGTTCGGGACTGACGGGGCTCGAACCCGCAGCTTCCGCCTTGACAGGGCGGTGCTCTAACCAATTGAACTACAATCCCTGCGGGGTGTATGGCATACCTATTTTTAAATAGAACCCTAAGAAGATTCGTCTGTCGTACTCTAAGAAATAGAGTAATCATATACTACTACACCCACATAGGATATGTGGGTATAGTGAGAGTGGCATAACTAGTATGCCGCGATTTTTTATCCCTAAAAACAACTGATAATCCACCTTTCAATAAGAAAAATGGTTTTCTTTGTAAGAAAAGAATCAGAGAGATATGGCTTAGAAATAAATTTTCCCCTTCTTTTCTCTTTATCCTTTATTTCTATGGATCAGATATTTTTTTTATGGAAGAAAAAAATGGATTTAGTTCATATTCACGAAGCCCTAGATTTTTGGGCCGAGCTGGATTTGAACCAGCGTAGACATATCGTCAACGAATTTACAGTCCGTCCCCATTAACCGCTCGGGCATCGACCCAGGAAGAATTTATTCTAGGGTTTTTGATAATCTATGATTAACCTCTTTTTATAATACTCCCTACCCCCAGGGGAAGTCGAATCCCCGCTGCCTCCTTGAAAGAGAGATGTCCTGAACCACTAGACGATAGGGGCATCACTAGACGATAGCGCTATATAGAACCACTCGTCATTATACTATAATGATAGTATGAGCAGTTTTTTGGAATTGTCAATATACTCGAATCGAAGAGTATAAATAGATCAAAGCAAAGAGTCTTTCCTACTTTTCTATTATGCTTTCGTAGGATTTTTTTTTTAGTTGTTGGTTAGGTTAATTCACGGATCATCCCCTGCTTTTTAGGGAAATTCCTTTTACTTTTAAAGTAAAGGATATAGAATAAGAATAGATTAATAAAAAGGATTCTAGATTAGTTCAGTACGAATATTGATTTGATTGCTCTAACAGGAAAAAGAGTCCAATTTCATTTATTTTTTGCAATTTAAACTCTGTGCTTCGTTTAGTGTTCAGACCAAAAATATGGGCATCTCATACTAAACGAAGTCATAAAATTCAATAAAAAACAGAGACATTTTCAAAAAAAAAAAAGAAAAAAAGTGAATGAATTTAGTAGAAAAGTACTCTATCGGATTCGAACCGATGACTTCGGTCTTTCCGTGGCATTACTCTACCACTAAGGGAAAAGCCCTTTATCGGATTTGAACCGATGACTTATGCCTTACCATGGCATTACTCTACCACTGAGTTAAAAGGGCTTTTTATTCAAAAATTAGCCACTTTCATTTACCATTATAGATCTACTGCATAATGTAAAAAATATATGTATATATTAATGTACATAATATATGTATATATAGATATATATGTAGAGATTTTATTTTCTCTATTGAGATATAGAAGTTTATTGTTCAAAAAGGCCAAAGGGGCAATAAGAACTGCTGTGAAAAAAATGGTAGACTTTGTTTTTTTTATCTTTAATTCACTTTTCACGTGCTCAGAATGTTCTGCAGAATTAGGACTTTTTTCTTCTATTGGCTGATCTTATGATGAGAACTTCTCCATTTATGTTTTATTTCCCTTAATTCTAATTGGGGGGTATAAAGGAATTCGCCCTCTTCATATACCCATATGGCTGGGTAGTGTATTAATTTTCAGTGATATACTTCTTATCTGTTTTGGCGCGAGATTGAAACAATTTTTCACAGGCATTCCTTGGAAAAACCTTCGAGTTCAAAACTTTTCCATTTTTCAGTTTTGGACGGATTTGTTGCAGCAATTTTCAACGGGTACCCTTTGGAAATAGTACTTGAATATTATCCAAAAGGTGTATTTTGAACAAACTATATTGGAGTTTTATCAACAATTTTATTCTAAAAAGTGGGCAGTCGAATTTATACTGCAGAGTAGAAAAATTATTCTACAGCCTGCCTAACAAAAAAGAAAAGGAAGAAAGGGATTGATGGGTACTGTCGCCTATATCTCTTAGTGTATATTGTAGGAATAATCAAACTATAGAATACGAAGAATATGATCCTAATCGAAATGCATACATTTGGTTCATAAGCTAGTGGCATGGTAAGAAGAGATTTCTTTTACAGACTAGAGAGGGACCATCTAAATCCTAAATTAAAGGCCTGCGATTGAAGTACCAACTGCTCGCTTTTCTCCGTAGGTGGGATTAGCTTCCTCCTCGAATGGCTACCCTTGACAAAGGGTAGTGTTGGTATCATAATCTACATGTAGCGGGTATAGTTTAGTGGTAAAAGTGTGATTCGTTCTATTAATAACTGAATTTGAAATGATATACTTAAGGCATCCTTAAGTTTTTTTATATTCATATTTCGATGAAAACTTTAGTTCTTATAAAGGGTTTAATCCTTTTCCTCTCAATAGCATATTGAGGAAGAATATACATTCTCGCGATTAGTATCCAAAGACTAATTCAATTTGCATGCAAAATACAAATTTGATTATGAGTACAGAGGCGCGAAGCATAATTTTGCATTGGATTAAGTATTCCAATTGAATAAATATGAGTAAAGGATCTATGGATGAAGATACAAAAAAGTTGATTTCCAATCGTAACTAAATCTTCTTTTAGTTAAAAAAGAAATGGAAGCCCAATAGCTAAAAAACGATAGTTTTGGTTTACTAGAACCATCAGGATATTGTTTCAGCTCGGTGGAAACCCAACTCTTTTCCTCAGGATCTCTTGAATGAAATTAGGGAACGAAGTAAGTAGATTAGATAGATATTTAGGAGAATTTCTATCTCCTACTCTATAGGGATCATCTAGAAAGCGGAGAGCTTTGGTTCCATTCAGACAGAAAAGCTAACATAGATGTTAAGTGGTGAGAATAGCCATAAAGGAGCCGAATGAAATCAAAATTTCATGTTCGGTTTTGAATTAGAGACGTTAAAAATAATCAACCAACGTCGACTATAACCCCTAGCCTTCCAAGCTAACGATGCGGGTTCGATTCCCGCTACCCGCTCCATTCTGTATAAAAAGACTATTCTATTTGTCTAGACATGGTAGAGACTTCTATTCAACCTTTTTCGTCCACCAGTTTTTGGCTCTACAGAGCGGAGTAGAGCAGTTTGGTAGCTCACGAGGCTCATAACCTTGAGGTCACGGGTTCGATTCCCGTCTCCGCACTTAGCAGTCCATATAAATAAATGGACTATTCTATTTGTATAGATATGGTAGATTGTATAGATATGGTAGAGAGCTATATCCAACCCTTTTTTTTATTCATCAGGCAGAAAAGAAAAAAGAAATACAAAGAAAGCCACAGTCTATTCCCCTTTAAAAGCAATTTTCTCTTGTTTATCTCGGTGAATCCCTGGTTTAGGGGACCCTCTTGGCAAGTTTGATTTTCGCCCCCGAAGCATTCTTTTTTTTTTTTGAGTCGAGTGCAAAGGATAAGATAGGAAGGGATAAGGTACTAGACTAACAACTACTTAATTTAATATAAGTAGTTAAGTAGTCAACTAGACTGAATTTTTTATCATAGTACCTTAATAAATTAAGCTGGCGAGCGACGGGAATCGAACCCGTACCTTCTCCTTGGCAAGGAGATGTTTTACCATTGAACTACGCTCGCTACATTGAACTACGCTCGCTACGGGATATAT